TTTTTTTTCACGAGGTATAACTAACTATTCCTATATTATCTGTTACGGAAGCGACCATGGATCAATTCCCCTTTCCTTCCATTTGAAAGTCTTGAATGCACCCAGAATTCTGAGCTTCATGTTCCTCCTCCCAAGATACATGTCAGAGCCGGGGGCATCCCAATCAGATTGAATGAGATGACAGTTTCTCAGTCCAAATCTGTCAAATGAAAATTTTGATCAAATCACACATCGCAATATACTAGGCCCTCTAATTCCCTAAGGGGCTTATCTAAAAGATTCGCAATATAACTAGGAATACGTTTCAAATACCACACATGAGTCACTGGACATGCCAGTTTGATGTATCCCATTTGATACCTTCGTATACGAGAATCAACAAATTCCACCCCGCATTCTTCACAAGATTTCGGGCCTTCTTTTTCAGCCCCAATACCTCGGTAATTTCCACAAGCACAAATCCCACTTTTTATGGGTCCAGAAATTCTTTCACAAAACAATCCATCTTTCTCCGGTTTATTGGTTTTATAATGAAAAGTATAGGGTTTTGTCACCTCTCCAACTATTTCTCCATTGGGTAGAATTTTTTTTGCCCAAGCCCTGATTTGTTGAGGGGAAACTGGTCCAATTCGAAGTTGTTGATGTTTATACTGGTCGATCATAGAATCGAAATTATGATTCATTGAGATCAAGCTTCCTTCCTATTCATCTGGAAGTTCTTTTCAGATACAAGGAAATGATTCAGTTCCAGGGACAAAGATCGTAGTTCTCGAACGAGCAATCGAAAAGATTCTGGAGCACCCTCTGGGTTAGGTACTGTTGCTCCAATAATCGTAGCACCAAGTACTTCTTGACGAGCTCTAATATGATCAGATTTATAAGTAAGCATCTCTTGTAAAATATTAGCAACACCAAATCCCTCTAGAGCCCAAACTTCCATTTCTCCTACTCTTTGTCCCCCTTGTTTGGCCCTCCCTCTAAGGGGTTGTTGTGTAACAAGTGCGTAATGCCCACTGGAACGTCCATGAATTTTATCATCAACTTGATGAATTAATTTTAGGATATAGGACTTTCCTATTAAAACAGGTTGTTCAAAAAGATCTCCTGTTCTTCCATCAAATATTCTGCTTTTTCCCGGATATTCGGGTTCAAATACCCATGGATTTTTTGTTTGCTTACTGGCTTCATATAATTCAGAAAACACTAGTTTTCTTGAGGCCTCTTGCTCATATCTCTCATCAAAGGGTGCTATTCTATAATGTTTATTTAGCAGATCCCCCGCTAACCCGAGCGAACATTCAAATATCTGTCCCACATTCATTCGTGAGGGGACTCCTAATGGGTTGAATACCATATCAACGGGCGTTCCATCTTGCAAATAGGGCATATCTTGTCTAGACAAAATCTTAGAAATTATACCTTTATTCCCATGCCTTCCAGCTACTTTATCACCTACTTTGATTTCACGTTTCTGTAAAATATATACACGAATTATTTCTGGATTAGAATTGGAACCCCCCTTTCTATGGACCCATCTCACATCAATAACTCGACCCCTTCCACCTATAGGTAGTCTTAGAGAAGTTTCTTTTGAAGTGGATACCTGAATGCCAAGTATAGCTCGTAATAATCTATCCTCCGGTGCATATGACGATTCGTTCGCTGCCTGAGGTGTTAATTTACCTACTAAGATATCACCTGTTTCTATCCAAGATCCCAGCATCACAATTCCATTTCTGTCTAAATTTCGGAGTAAATGAGCCTCTAAATGCGGGATCTCCTTAGTAATTCTTTCAGGACCTTGGCTTGTTACATGAGTCTGAATTTCATATTTCCGGATGTGAAAAGAAGTATAAATATCTTCATAGACCAGACGTTCACTAATTAGTACTGCGTCTTCAAAATTGTAACCTTCCCATGGCATATAAGCTACTAATACATTTTTTCCTAAAGCGAGTTCACCACCAGCTGTAGCCGCACCGCCCGCTAGAATTTGTCCCTTTTTAATGTATTTACCCCGCCGAACCTGAGTTTTTTGATGCATACAAGTATTTTTGTTGGAACGTTGATACATAACTAATGAAATGCTTAGAGTATCCCCATTACTTGAGAAAAGGATCTTGTGAGTATCAGTATAAATGATTTTTCCCTTGCGTTCGGCTATAGCTGAAATCCCCGAATCTAGAGCCGTTTGGCCTTCCAACCCAGTTCCAACAATGCACTTCTCGGACCGAGAAAGGGGAACTGCTTGGCGCTGCATATTAGAACTCATTAAAGCTCGATTCGCATCATTATGCTCGATAAAAGGAATGAGGGAAGCTCCAATAGAAAAATATTGGAAGGGAAAAATGCTTCTAAGATGAATCTCTTCCCATGCAATAGTCAGGAATTCTTGACGATATCGAGCTGGAACAACCTGTTGTTCTTGAATACCCCGATTCAAGGCCAAAGAATTTCCTGCTGCTACCATATAATATTCATCTCTATTTGGTGATAAATAAACCATCTGTGCCTCTTTTGATCTCTCAGATAATTCATAAAACGGACTCTCTATAGATCCCCAATAACCAACCTTCACATGAATAGCTAATGATCCAATAAGTCCAACATTGATTCCTTCGGACGTGTCAATTGGACAAATACGTCCATAGTGACTCGGGTGGATATCTCGTATCCGAAAACTAGCAGTTCGCCCCGTCAATCCTCCAGGACCTAAATAACTCCATTTTCGCCCATGAACAATTTGTGTCAACGGATTAGTTCGATCCAAAACTTGAGATAAAGGGTGTAGGCCAAAAAAAGATTCATAAGTAGTTGTTAATGAAGTTGAAGTTACCAAATTTTGAGGAGTCGGTATCAATTTATGCCTGATTGCTCCACATATAGTTCCTCGAACCGCATTTTCTAAACGAACAAGAGCCAATCCGAATTGATCCTGTAATAGATCTGCTACAGAACGAATACGTTTATTTTTCAAGTGATTCATATCGTCAAGTGTACCCATTCCCAATTTCATTCCAATCAAATGATCCACAGCAGCCAATAGATCTCGTGGTAACAAAAATGTATTGTTTTGGGGTATATCAAGATTAAGTCTCCGGTTCATATTTCGTCGACCAAGCTTTCCTAATTCACATCTTTGTTGAAAAAATTTCTTTTGTAATTCCTTGCATAAGGACTCAGAAAATACCGGATCCCCCCCTACACAGGCAAATTGTTGATAAAACTCCAAAATAGCATTTTCTTTTGACCCAATCTTTTTTTTCTCTTTATCATTCGGGAAAGACAAGAAAATTTCAGGGTAACAAACATTATCTAGAATTTCTCTTATATTCGAACCCATAGCTGATGATAGAACTAGAATAGATATTTTTTGTTTTCTACTTACACGGGCCCATATCCTTGCTTTTCTATCAATTTCTAATTCCAACCTTCCCCCCCAATCCGATATTATAGTACTGGTATAGACAGAAATTCCGTTATGTTCCAATTCTGAACGATAGTAAATACCGGGACTTTGCAATATTTGGTTGATCACAATTCGGTATATTCCATTTACTATAGAGGTTCCAAAAGAATTCATTATAGGGATGTTTCCAATAAAAATGGTTTGTTCTTGCATATTTCTACCGGTTTTCCAAATTAAGACCGCGGGTACATATAATTCAGAAGAATATGTGAGTGATTCATACACAGCATCTCTTTCTTTTATCAAGGGCTCTACCAATTGATATGTTTCCACAAATAATTGAAATTCAATTTCTTGATCTCTATCTTCAATTTTTTGAAACTTCTGAAATTCTTCCATCAAGCCCTGATTCATGAACCTACAAAATCCCTCAAATTGTATCTGACTAAATCCAGGTATTGTGGACATTCCCTCATTTCCATTCTGGAGCATCTGAATCTGAAGTTTCCTCTTTATTGAAAAAATCCCATTATTGGATTGGCTCACTATTCATCGAACCTTACCGATTGATCTAGCAATGATGGAATGGATATTCTGTTTACTGAATCACATAAAATTTTAGTCAACTCCATCCATATATATCATACGTATGAACGGAAGCAAGACAGAGAAATGGAGGGCATTTTCGATGCAAGTTCGAATTGGAGCCAAGTACAAATAGAAAGAAATGGAAATTGATAAAACATTCTTGGGAAAAAATTCTGTAACTTAGGCTGATGGAGTCTTTTATCGAATATAAAAATTGATCCAATTTCTACCTAATTCTTTTATTATGATATTACGATCAGGGTACAAAAAAATCAAAAATAAATGAATTCAGGATTCAATCTGCTCTCTATGAATGAGATAAAAACAGAAGAATCAGGAACAGCATAGAGTTTCCCTTTTTTTAGCACACGCAATTTAATGTTCAAAAAGGAATTCGCAAATCTTTTTTGGTAGTAGAATTTTTTAAAGACAATGGAATTGCGTACGTAATAGTCATAAGACTAATCTTTCGGAAGTACATGCCGATATAGCTATCTAGCTATCCGTATATCACATCTTTTATCATAATTGAACTTGGCACAACATAGGTTAGGTCACACTCTATCATAATGTCGATTTTCTATTCATATTCAAATTCAAGCACGATGATCCTATATTAGGGATATGTGCATAAGAAAGAGACCCGGGCTCAGTATCCACCGTATCAAAATTTCTGTTCTGGAGTTTACACTGTTCTGGGGTTTACATATACACATATATTTTATTATAATTGATTAATTGATAATGATTAGTCGTAAATCATTTGAATTTTGCATCCATTAATGGAATACAAATGGAGATACAAATTTCAGAGCTGTTCGCTAATTCAAAGTAAGAAAAATGAAAAGAGAAGGTAAGTTTTTAAGCGACGCGTGTTTTGAGATACAATCAATCGAAGAAAGAAATCTAAACAGGATCCAATAAAAAAGAGGAATTCTTTTTTGGAAAAGGATAAGTACAATGGGATTAAAGATCCAAAAAGAAAAGAACTTAAGAAAGGAAAAAATTCAAATCAAAACAAAATGAGGAAAGGAATAGAAATAATAGAAAATATAAATAGAATAAGAATAAATAGAATATAAGAATATAGTCTAAATAAAAATTTTATCCATTTTGGATTTAATTTGGCGGCATGGCCAAGTGGTAAGGCGGGGGACTGCAAATCCTTTATCCCCAGTTCGAATCTGGGTGTCGCCTGATCAACAAAAAAATACTTGAATTTCTTAATCCTGTTGATCGAAAGCATAGGCAAGGGACTAGGTCTGTTGATACTTTATTTTGAGAACCCGTAGGGCCTATAAAAGACTGTCATCGTTTTTCTTAAAATCTGGGTTCTGAGTGGGGCTCAAACAGGTACCAATAAATCTGAAGCAACCCAATCTTATTAATGATTGGTTTGGGCTATTCTGAATTGAATCAAATAAAAGAAATAGTGAGAATTCATTCTGGGCATCAGAACTATGAAAGTAAGAAGCAAGTAAGAAGTCGAAATCTTGGTATCCAAAGGTTCCCAAGAGACACTCCATTTTGGCTACTAAGGTTGAAGAAAGGATTCTAAAAAAGACTATCAAGACTCCCTAATTATTTTACACTATACCTTTCTTAATATTGAGGTAGTGTCTACTAACTCTGTCTGCGATGAAATTATATTGGATAGGATGATGGGAAATTCATTTCAGAATTGTGGAAAGAACTGAAGATACTTTGTATCCAGACTCACGAGAGGCTCTGAGTGCTAAGAAATTGAATCAGAATGGTTGAATGGCTATTCTTTTTTCTTATTTTCTTATTTCTGATATTTCATTATCTTCTATTTTTATTTTCTTGATTTCTTATTTCATTTATTTGTATTTTTATATTTTCTATTCATATTAGATTTATTATATTACTTTTTGACTTTTTAATATTACGAATATTCCTTTTCTTTATATTACTATTACTTAACTTAAATTACTTATTTTCTTTAATTTCTTTTTTCATTCTACTTTTTGATTTCCAATTCTTTCTATTTCAATAGAATTCTATTGAATAATAAATAGAGGAACTTTTTATGAGTGGATTCATGAAATTGTTTCATCAATAGCCGTAAGTAAGAATCCTATTTTGACTCTGCGCCATTGATTCCACTATGATTTTGAATCAATAATGGAATAATTCATTCATTTAATAGAGATAGGGGACATCATTCACATGGATATAGTAAGTCTCGCTTGGGCTGCTTTAATGGTAGTGTTTACATTTTCTCTTTCACTTGTAGTATGGGGAAGGAGTGGGCTTTAGAGCTAGGAATCTTACTAATTTAGTACTTTACTGAAGAATCTAATTGTATCAATTCTGATCGTTTTGCGAAAGCTTAAAACTTGACTTGGTTTAGTTTATCTAGATTCGTTTATCTATCTATTATTATAGATATTAGTATTATATTTCTATTTCATATTAATTTTATTATTAATTATTATATAATATATGATATGGTTATGATATTTATATGGTATATACTATATGATGATATATAGTATATGCCCGTACTATTCTTCCTACATTAATTCTTTTGATGGACCCCCGAATCCATATCCATAAGCATAAGAAGAGATAGAAAAAATCAGGAATTCAAGCAGTTGGGCTTGCAATTATTTTGGATTGATAAAAATGCATACAAATGGGTGTAGAGAAAAAAGATAAAATTCGAGTGCTATTTCATTTTGATGTACGTCTAATATATATTATTCTATTTATAATTATAGATATATATCTATTGTCAATTGATCTATATAAGAGAAACCTTCTTTCTGTACACAATACAACTTTATGTACTAAGAATTTGAATATGAAATATTCTACAATACTCAATTGTAGAGTGTGGTAGAAAGAGCTATATATAGCTCTTTCTACCACACTATCTCAGATACTTCTGATTCCACATTTCATTTCAGACTGAAATCTAGTTTGAAACCCTTTCATTTATTCAATCATTGATAAAAATGAAAAATTCAAGTTTCATTCAAATTAATCATTTTGGCTGACTGTTTTGACGTATATGATAAGTAAAAAGGCAGTAGGAACTAAAATGAACAGCGCAGTAGCAATAAACGCAAGAATATTGACTTCCATAATCTCTTTGTTTTCTTCTTTCACAATAATTCGGGATCTAATCCCATAGAGATGATAAAGTGGACTCCTATCAATTCAAAGGTATGAATTGCATCTTGATACTAACCCGGATCAATATTATGAAGAAAAATATCAAATTGATTTATCGTCGCGAATTGAATAGTATAACATAGGAAGATCTTTTATCCATACTCGATCTAAATGAAATAGATCGAAATAAAAATAGGATTCTTTATTGGTATTGGATCAGAAATCCCATTTCATTTTCCCGCTTTTCCACTTTTACTTTTCTATCACCTATTCTTATACATTTATCCAATTCTTAGTCCTTTCCTTATACATAAAATATACAGAAAATTCTGAGGTCTCAGGTATCATATGGCCAATATTCTATGGGTCATACAATATGCAAATACAAACAAGAAACAGTAGTAGAAATGAGATGAAAAAATAAAAGGACGGGTGAAGTATCAAAAATCTAATATTCCAACAGATTCGGGGGCGTTGCTTGGTTGGTATTTTATTAGTATCCTCCTTCTTTCCTTCTTGGATTGGAACTAGAACACATACATAAAAAATGCAGTGTGCAATTTGGATGAGAATAAGATAGATTGTTTCCAATTAGTCATTGCGGATGCACAAACAAAGTTTGTTCGGAACTAAAGAAGGTGTGATTTCATCTGAACCCGAAAAGTACTCTGTCGAGATAATTATGTGAAGTTCATTGTGTATCGTACAATAAACGAAGATATTTTGTGTCTGTACTCTCGGTCAAAATATGGGCACTCTATTCCATTTTGTTGATCACGAAATGAACAACCGAAAAGAAAAAGGAAATAAGACGAGTATGGTCGCTCTTCAAATACTGAATATAGTCTGTCTTACTCTAGTAAGAAGTAACGATTTGACAAATCTACATATGTTTCTCCCTTACCAATCAGTGCTAGTGGAAGAAATAGAAATTTCCATATTTGTCTGATGAGAAATGTGAAACAAAAACAAAAGAAATAAGGATTCCCCCCATAGATTCAATTTTGTTCCCCGTCCTCCCTTTCACGGAAAAGGGGGGAGATGAATTGATCAATTCATCGGTCGGGACTGACGGGGCTCGAACCCGCAGCTTCCGCCTTGACAGGGCGGTGCTCTGACCGATTGAACTACAATCCCAGCCATATGCATACATAGTCTTATGATTTCATAAGAGTATTCTATTTGTCGTGTTGCAACAGAAACAGGAATTCTATAGGAATATCCTATTCACATAGATATGAACTTGAGTGATAGTGGCACAGATTACTAGTAATCTATGGTTATTTTCTTGTATTTACTGTATTGCAAATGAAAAGAAAAAGAATTATGAGAAAACATGGACTATTTTTATTTATACGGATCCGGCATTTCTGTTTCTAGAGGACAAATTTTTTAGATCTTCTTCATGGAGCGGCGAATTCTTGGGCCGAGCTGGATTTGAACCAGCGTAGACATCTTGCCAACGAATTTACAGTCCGTCCCCATTAACCGCTCGGGCATCGACCCAGGAAGAATGAATTCTAGGTTTATTGAGAATCCATGACCAACTTCCTTTCGTAGTCTACTACCCCCAGGGGAAGTCGAATCCCCGTTGCCTCCTTGAAAGAGAGATGTCCTGAACCACTAGACGATGAGGGCATACCCGCCCCGACTGTCATCATATTATGACAATAGTATGAGTAGTTTTTTGAAATTGTCAATATATAATTAGAATCAAATGTATGACTAGATCCGAGGAGTCTTTCCTACTTTTATGTTAGGATCCCATAGAATTTTTTCATGGCTCGTTCATGAATGAGCTATCCCATACTCCCATAAATATTCTATCCTGGAACTAGATCTATAACTAGAAACTTTATATAAGTATATGCTATATATGATGAATGATGATATATATGAAAATCTATTCAAGAAAAATTGATTCAAAAATAAAATATGAAAATTCAATATGAAATTCCATTTCAATAATGGAAATTAGATTTCTATTGAAGTAAAAGTAATTGAAAGAAAGTTCAATAAAGTAAAGTTCAAAATAAAGAAAAATAAAAAAAGAAAGTAAATGGAAATAAAATAGTAGTAGTCTAGTAATACTACTATATAGTCATAGTATAGTATAGAAATAGTATCATAGTCTATTTCTATTTTAGTAATATGAAAGTCTATGTATTTAAAGTATATAAAGTCTATTTCATAACATATATTCTATATATATCTAATTCTAAATTTCTATTTTCTATAGAATTCTAGAAATTCGAAATATCTTTCTATTCTATTAGAAAAGATTCTAATAAATAGATTTAGAATCTATTTATTATTTTATTTATTGTATTTAGAAAGATAAAGATATATATAGAAATATAGAAAGAGTAAAGAGAAATTTGATGAAATTCTATTTCTATAAAGATAAAGTAGAAATAGAAGTGAAAGTAGAAATATCTAAATACTCAACTAAATATAAGTATTAAGATAAAGTATTTAGAAAGTATTCTAAATAAGTATTTATGTATCGTATTTATGCCTTAAAGTAGAAGGTAATATTCAGTGTAATAATAAGAAAGTAGAATTCTCATTTCATTAAATAATGAAATCTAACGAAACCGAAACAAAGTATAAGATCTCTTCAGCTTAGGGAGTGATTAGTCCGACAGAAAAAAGAGTCAAACTCTCATTTCTTTTATTCAATTTGAACTCATTGCTTCGTTCAGCGTTCAGATGAGTTATGCCTATCGCTATCTCACACTAAGCAAAAAAGGATTGAAACATTTTCTTTTTATACGAATTCAGTTCAGGTTACGAATCCCCCCGTCACATGATTCAAGAAAGATCTTGAATATATGTCTATGTCGGATTGGTATATATATC